TGATACGTGCCGAAGTGATGGAAAACAAAGAATCTCTTTTACATATCCACCCAGTTTGTCAACTTTTTTGGAAATGATACAAAGAAGAATAGACGAGTTCACCCTCGAAACAACATCCTATGATGAACTGTATAATCATTGGGTTTATACAAAGAACAAAAAAAAGAACAAGATAAAAAACGAATTACTTAATAGAATTAAGGCTCTAGACATGGGATTTCTTTCTCGGGATATACTTGAAAAAAGAACTAGATTGGTTAAGGATAATGATAAGACTCAAAAAAAAGACCGGCCTAATCAAAAATTATACTTGTCTCAAGAGTATGATCCTTTTTTGAACGGACCATATCGTGGAACACCCCAACAGCGGTTTTCACCTTCAATCAGAAATAAAACCCATTTTAGAAAGACAGTTAAAATAAATAAGATTCATGGTATCCTTCTTTATGGTACTGATTACACTGATTACCAAGACTTTAAACAGAAAGAATTTGAACAGAAAATGGATACATTTTATAAAAAACCATTTTCAACAGAAATTAATATTTTTTTAACTTTCATCCGTAAATTTGCTAGAAAAACAAGATTGAGTCTCAATTTGACGAGCCCCTCTTTTTATAAAAATTATAAAAAAAAATTTTCAACAGAAATTAATATTTTTTTAACTTTCATCCGTAAATTTGCTAGAAAAACAGGATTGAGTCTCAATTTGAAGGCCCCTTCTTTATTTTCAGAAAAAGAACATGATAAAAAAAGAAAAAAAAAATCTATTGGAATCAAAGAAATCTGTAAAAAAGTCCCTCGATGGTCATCCAAATTAATCAGCGAAATGGAAGGAGAATTTCTCGACTACGTACCTGGGAGAGTGCAAAAAGAACCCCATCTTTGCTCAAGAGGAATGAAAGAAATAGTGCTATCTAAAGAGCCGAAAATTTTGGCTGATCCCTATGCACGCCAAGACTACGCGATTTACCTAGATATGTTGAATGAGCCGGATTTTGAGCGAGACCTAATCATGAGTTCTACACGCGCTCAAAGGCGGAAAGTTATTATTTTGAAACTGCTTCACCCAAAACCGCAGTCCCCGCTTTTTTGGGGCAAAATCAAAAGTGTCCTCGGTTATTTTTTGACTCATCCAATAAAATTTATTTTTATAAATTGGATGGGTAAAAGAACAAAATCAAAAATTTTAAATTCTACAAAAAAACAGACAAAAACAAGAGAGGAAAAAGCGAAGATCACATCCCAGGAAAAAAAAAGGGAAGAACTAATGCGGATACAAATGGAGGGCGTATGGGAAAACCTGCCATATGGACCGGGAATACGAAGTTCCTTATTACTAATGCAATCGCTTCTTAGAAAAAATATAAGTCTCCCTTTACTCATAATAGCTAAAAATATTGGCCGTTTATTATTTTTGCAAGCTCCTGAGTGGATTGAGGATTTTCAGGAATTGAATAGAGAAAGGCATTTTCCGTGCACCCATCTTGGTGTTGGACTAACCGATCAAGAGGTTTTGGCCCATTTCATGGAAGAAGGTTTTGACATAAAAATCCTAAATCCTTTCCGCTTGAAACCTTGGCACAGATCTAAGCTAAAAGCCCCTCGCAAAGATCGAATCAAAAAGAAAAAAAAACGAAATGTACAAAAGGAAGTGGAAGATGATTTTGGTTTTTTAACCATTTTGGGAATGGAAACTGAATATCCTTTCGGTTCTCCCCGAAAAAGATCTTCTTTGATGACTTCCTTTTTTAAACCCATTTTTAATAAACTAGGAAAACAAATGAAAAAAAAGAAGGCTTTTAAAGATTTTAAAGTTCTAGGAGTTTTCAAAAAAGTAATATCAAAATTCTCAAAGAGAAATTCAATTCCATTAGTTAGATCGAAAAAAATAGATGAATCAAGTGAAACTAAAAAAAATTCTATAATCAACAATCAGATAATTGAAGAATCGTTTACTCAAATTCGATCTATAGATCGGGCAAATTCTTTACAGACAGAACAAAAAATGAAGAATCTAACTGAACAAGAAATGAAGAATCTAACTGATAGAACAAGCACAATCAAAAATAAAATACAAAGACTTACAAAAGATAAAAAAAAAGAAACTTCCGGAATAAATAGTAGTACAAATTCTAATGTAGAATCACAACCACTAAAAAGGATTTGGCAAATATTAAAACGAAGAAACGCTCGATTAATCAGTCAATTACATTATTTAAAATTACATTATTTTCTCAAAATTTTTATTGAAAAAATATACATAGATCTCTTTTTACGTATCATTAATATTGCCAGAATCAATACACAACCTTTACCAGAAAAAATTATTGAGAAATACATTTCTAATAATGAAAGAAATCAAAAAAATAATGAAAGAAATCAAAAAAAAATGAACTTTTTTTCGGTTTCGACTATCAAAAAGGCACGTTCTAATTATACTATTAGAACTACTAAGAAGAATTCACATATCTTTTATGACTTATCTTCCTTGTCGCAAAGATATGTATTTTTTAAATTATCACAACCCCAAGCTATTAACTTGTCTAAGTTAAGATCTGCTCTTCAATATCATGGAACATCTTTTTTTCTTAAGACTGCAATAAAGGATTCTTTTGAAATACAAGGAATATTTCATTCCGAATTAAGGCATAAGAAACCTCGAAGTTATGATCAATGGAAAAACTGGTTAAGAGGCCATCCTCAATACATCTTATCCCCGATCAGATGGTCTAGATTAATACCACAAAAATGGCGAAATAGAGTCAATCAACGTTGTACGGCTGAAAATAAAGATTTTAAAAAATGGAGTTCAGATGAAAATGAAAAAGACCTATTATTTCATTACACAAATCAAAATTTGTGTAAAGTATATTCAGTACCAAATCAACAAGAGAATTTTCAAAAATACTATAGATATGGTCTTTTTTCATATAAATCTATTAATTATGAAACTAAGAAAGACTCATCTATTTATGGATCACCATTACAAGTAAATAAGAAGAAAAATCTTTCTTATAATTACACTATACACAAATTATTTAATGTTAATGAGGATATTGATCTCAATAATTTTCTAAGAAGGGCTAATATTATTGATAGGGACAAAAAGCCAGATCGAAAATATTTTGATTGGAAAATGAAAAATTTTGCTCTAAGCCAATTTGATATTGATAATGATAATAAAGCTTTTCATTATATTCAAATTCGTCAAAATCCAGAGATCAATCCACCCAATTCCAAAGAAATCTTTTTTGATTGGATAAAAATAGATAAAGAAAGACTAAGTAACCCCGTAACAAATTGGGACTGCGAACCTTGGTTCTTCCCAGAACATGTGCTACTTTATACTGCATATAAAGTGAAACCGTGGATTATACCAAGTCAACTTTTTCTTGGAAATTTGTCTTTCCCTATTAGTTTTAGTGAAACTAATAAAGAGATTCAAACTCAAAAAAATTGGGATTTTATACCCGTTGAAAAAAGACTTCTTGTATCAAGGACAGGAACAGAAATTATAGAAACACCTTCTGAGGACTTGTACATGAAAATAGGTGGCGAAGCGTTTAGAGGAAGAATAAGAACCCCCGATTTAGGTCAGTATTGGCTTTTTCAATTGAAATGGTACAATTATTTTGTGGGGGAAACAATACCCGGACTAATGCAACCATTTTCAGCCCAGCTAGAGTGGAATCTAAATTACAAAAAAGTGAGCAAGTGGGTGATAACCTATCTGAGAAATAACCTATTGAGTATAAATCAACATCTCATTCATTATGAAAATACACTAGAGATGGATGAACTGGGGCAACTTGAGGTAGTGATTCTCGAATCGAATCGTCTGTATCTAGGAACTTATAGCCAAATTATTATGTATCAGACCATACGCATTTCCTTGGTTGATCAAAGTAAGCAAGAAATTAATCAAAAATACCGAAACCAAAGATATCTTAACCATCAAAGAAGAACAGGAAATAGAAAGAAAAATCATTATGATTTTCTTGTTCCCGAAACTATTTTATCATCTAGACGTCGTAGGGAGTTGAGAATTCTAATTTCTTTCAATTTAAAGAATAGGAATGGTGTGGATAAAAATCCAATACCTTGCGCCGAGCCTAAGATAAGAAACTGGGGTTTATTTTTGAATAAAAGTAAACATCTTGGCAGAAATCAAAAAAAATTAATGAAATTCTTAATGAAATTAAAGTTCTTTCTTTGGCCTAATTATCGATTAGAAGATTTAGCTTGTATGAATCGTTATTGGTTTGATACCAATAATGGGAGTCGTTTCAGCATGTTAAGGATATATATGTATCCACGATTCCAAATTCGTTGACGGTACATTCTTTCTCTATACTCCCTTGTATCAAGCTTTCAAAGGGCTCATTCAAGACTTACTCGAACAATACCCTATAATTCTAATTATAGGGTATTATGAAAGTAAACAAAACGGCGTAACATATGCCTTGTCTTACATCCCAGTTTCATATAAAATGCTACGATACTAAGTGAATGACGTATCAATTAGATCTACAAATGCATCAAGGAAATCTTCGTAATTTTAGGTTTCAGTTATTCACTTTTGTGAGTGTAAAAACCCTCTTTTTATATCCCTATCCGAATCAAATTCAAAATTGGATTGATTCCTATTAATTGATAAAATAAGCAATCCATAAAGAAATTAAAATTCTTGTGTATACTACATTAAAATAGCCGGTATTATTATTACTGATCAATCAAATTCATATCTGTTCTGTAAAAGGGGGAGGGGGAAATTCTTTTATGCTAAAAGATGCATTCGTTTCAATTATTTTGAAAGAGGAAAACAAAGAAAACAGAGGGTCCGCTGAATTTCAAGTAGTTAATTTCACCAATAAGATACGGAAACTTACTTTACATTTGAAATTGCACAAAAAGGACTATTCGTCTCAGAGAGGCCTGCTAAAAATTCTGGGAAAACGTCAACGGCTGCTGGCTTATTTGTCAAACAAAAACAGAATACGTTATAAAGAATTAATTGATCAGTTGAATATTCGAGAAACAAAAGCTGATTAATTTGAAGAGTTGGTTTGAATTATTCGCTTCAATTGTAATGAACTTCTTTTCGCTTTCAGCAACTCATGGAAGAATGAATCGGGAAAAAACCTATGACTACGCCAGTTACAAGAAAAGACCTCATGATAGTCAATATGGGTCCTCACCACCCATCAATGCATGGTGTTCTTCGACTCATTGTTACTCTAGATGGAGAAGATGTTATTGACTGTGAACCAGTATTGGGTTATTTACATAGAGGTATGGAAAAAATTGCGGAAAACCGAACAATTATACAATATTTGCCTTATGTAACACGTTGGGATTATTTAGCTACTATGTTCACAGAAGCAATAACTGTAAATGCACCGGAACAGTTAGGCAATATTCAAGTACCTAAAAGGGCCAGCTATATCAGAGTCATTATGCTGGAGTTAAGTCGTATAGCTTCGCATTTGTTATGGCTTGGCCCTTTTATGGCAGATATTGGAGCACAGACCCCTTTCTTCTATATTTTTCGAGAAAGAGAATTGATATATGACCTATTCGAAGCTGCCACCGGTATGCGAATGATGCATAATTTTTTTCGTATCGGAGGGGTAGCTGCTGATTTACCTCATGGATGGATAGATAAATGTTTGGATTTTTGCGATTATTTTTTAACAGAGGTTGCTGAATATCAAAATCTTATTACACGCAATCCTATTTTTTTAAAACGAGTTGAGGGAGTAGGCATTATTGGCGGAAAGGAGGCAATAAATTGGGGTTTATCGGGACCAATGCTCCGAGCTTCCGGAATACAATGGGATCTTCGTAAAGTTGATCAGTATGAGTGTTACGACGAGTTCGATTGGGAAGTCCAATGGCAAAAAGAGGGGGATTCATTAGCTCGTTATTTAGTACGAATCAATGAAATGGCAGAATCCATAAAAATTATTCAACAGGCCCTAGAAGGAATTCCGGGGGGGCCCTATGAGAATTTAGAAATCCGACGCTTTGATACACTAAGAGATCCGAAATGGAATGATTTTGACTATCGATTTATTAGTAAAAAACCTTCTCCGACTTTTGAATTGTCGAAGCAAGAACTTTATGTGAGAGTTGAAGCCCCAAAAGGAGAATTGGGAATTTTTCTGATAGGAGATAAGAGTGTTTTTCCTTGGAGATGGAAAATCCGACCACCGGGTTTTATCAATTTGCAAATTCTTCCTCAGCTAGTTAAAAGAATGAAATTGGCTGATATTATGACGATATTAGGTAGCATAGATATCATTATGGGAGAAGTTGATCGTTAAAATGATAATTGATACCACAGAAGTACAAGCTATCGATTCTTTTTCGAGATTGGAATCCTTAAAAGAAGTCGATGGGATCATATGGATGCTTGTTCCTATTTTCAGTCTTGTATTAGGAATCACAATAGGTGTACTAGTAATTGTTTGGTTAGAAAGAGAAATATCTGCAGGGATACAACAACGTATTGGACCTGAATACGCCGGTCCTTTTGGAATTCTTCAAGCTCTAGCAGATGGTACAAAATTACTTTTCAAAGAGAATCTTCTGCCATCTCGAGGAGATATTCGTTTATTCAGTATCGGACCATCCATCGCAGTCATATCGATTCTACTAAGTTATTTAGTAATTCCTTTTGGCTATCATCTTGTTCTAGCTGATCTCAGTATCGGTGTTTTTTTATGGATTGCAATTTCAAGTATTGCTCCCATTGGACTTCTTATGTCAGGATATGGATCAAATAATAAATATTCCTTTTTAGGCGGTTTACGAGCTGCTGCTCAATCAATTAGTTATGAAATCCCATTAACTCTATGTGTGTTATCAATATCTCTACGTGTGATTCGTTGAGACATAAAATTGACCCTACTTCTTTTCTTTCTAGAAAGGGCCTTTGCCGAGTTGAATATATATTTTTCTTTTTGATTCATCATTCGGGTTGATAAACTAAACCAGATAGTTATATGAGTGAAAGAAACAGCTTCTAAATTTGCAGTAAAAAGATTGAATCTCATTTTCTATGTACAAGAGTGAAGTGAAAGTAAACATAAACATTAGAAACTGTTTACCCCAAGATTGGTTAATTAGTGATCATGGCTTGAAGCGGGTGCAAAAGATCAACTATATGGGTTTTTTACTATCTATTACCATACATGTATTACCCTAATGGCGGATTCGCAAAAGAGGTGGATAGTTAGGAACACCAAGGTACACAAAGGATTCGTAATAGAGATTATGTAAGTTATTCAACAGGATTTTTCTGTGCATAAAAGGAATTCTAATTGGAACTTTAAGTTGGTAGAAATGATGAAGAAGTACTCCCCCCGATTCCGATCCGGAGTATCCTCCTATCCACCGATTAAGTAAATAACTATCAAGAACGAAGTAATCCTTTACTTTGTTGTTTAAGTTTAAAATCCCTTTTTCTGAGAAAGCAGAATAGGAACGAAAAAA